CGTACCGAGGGTTCGAATCCCTCTCTTTCCGTTTTCGTCGATGACTTGAGATTTTCTTTTTCTTTCAAATTTAGAAAACCCCCTTTTCCTATCTAAGCGTGTGGAATAGATAAAAAAATATTACGAAAATAAAAAAATCAAGCAAGTTAGAAAAACGAAAAAAACCTTATTCTTCTATTCTTCACGTCCAGGATTCCGTACTGGGTCATTAGATAGGAATCCAAAAATGAAGAGCGAAACAAAGAATATTACTACTGTGTAAACGAAAAGTTTGAGAGTAAGCATTATACAATCTCCAAGAACTTTTTTGGAAAAAACGAGAAAAGAGAATAGATCGTCCATTTTTATATCACATAGTCGATTTTGACACCAAGAAATGAAGTGCTTTCTAGAACGTCTAATAACTTCAAATTCATTTGTAATAGAGGGTCTTTGATTCCCCAAACTGACTTTATATCCACAATTAAATAAAGTGGTGGGGGACCCTAACCCTGTATAAAAGAAAATCTAAATAAGTCCTTTCACTGGAAAAGAAAGGGGTCAGAATGGGGAAATGGGGCTAATTTTTCGCGGCTATCCAAGAATTTCAATTTTGAATCAAAGGTTGATACTGTAAAGACTTATTTGATTTTATCAATTGTTATAAATTTTTCTTGAAGAAATCATTAATTTTCTAGGATAGTCTTAAGTATCTTATCGAAAACTTACAGCAGCTTGCCAAACAAAGGCTAAAAGAAAAAAGAAGAGGGGTATGACTGGCATAATATCTACGATTGGATTCAAAAAAGCATAGGCCTCGGGTAATTTGGCAAAGAAAAGACTACTCGTATAAAGGGCAGAATTAAGACAGATACAAATCAAGCTAAAGATATTAAGCATAGCAGACATTTTGTTCTTGGCGATAATTGCAATTTGATTGAGTTCGTGATATAAGGAAAAAGGGAGAAAGTAAGTTAGACAAAAAAATCCTTGTTTTTCTTTGAACCTGCCCAATCAAAAATCCTCCCATTCGCACAGGAGAGTAGAAGAAATCATATTTTCATCTAATATTTTAATTGAATTATATGTAATGATCAATAAATTTAGTCGAATTCTAGATCGCCACGTGTCAAATTCCGAGCACGAACCTAGACTCTAGATTATTAGATTCTATCTTATCCTAAACTTTTCTCTAGCTAGTTTCAATGGACTTGCCATAAGCTTTCTCATCGACTCTAATAATAAAAAAGACTAGAATAATCAAAACGAAACGTAAAAATAGGGCATTAAATACGGAGCACTTGACAGACGCATTCAAATATGGTAGAATAGAAAGGAAAAGAAAAGTAAAAATTGGGGCGTAGCTTAAGCATCCGAGATCCCGGGTACGGGCCGGGAACCGGAACCGTCGGTAATGCGCCGGGTGATTTTGGTGTAAAGTGCCGGGTTTTTGGTGTAGCCGGACCCCGGAGTTGAGGGTTCAAATCCTTTCGCCCCATATTCATTCGGTTCGGCTAGAATGGATATTTCTTTTTCAAAAGAAGACAAGACTTTTATTAGTCGCGAATAAAAGTAAAAGAAAAGTAAAAAATGGGACGTAGCCGAGTGGTAAGGCATCGGGTTTTGGTCCCGCAAGTCGAAGGTTCGATCCCTTTCGTCCCAGAGCATATTCATTCGGTTCGGCTAGAATGGATATGCTTTTGTAAAGCGCGGTTTGCTTTACTTATGGATCAAATCGATACATATTTCTAGAAAAATTTTTCCATTTATACACTAAAAGACTCCGTCTTTCTAAGATTTATTCAGAAACATCCTTAGGATCTAGCTATAGAAGAAAAAAACATAGATTACTATGTCTATGTCTCGACTGAACCAATGACTATTCATGATTCCATACTTGAATCAATTCCATAAGGGTTCAAAATTAGAGGAAAGTTATGGTAAAACTTCGTTTAAAACGATGTGGTAGAAAGCAACGTGCGACTTATCGAATCGTTGCAATTGATGTTCGATCCCGAAGAGAAGGAAGAGATCTTCGGAAAGTGGGTTTTTATGATCCGATAAAGAAGCAAACGTATTTAAACGTTCCTGCTATTCTATATTTCCTTGAAAGGGGTGCTCAACCTACAGAAACCGTTCGGGACATTTTAAAGAAATCGGAGGTTTTTACGGAACTTTGCCCCAATCAAATAAAATTTCCTTAAATTAAGGAAATAAGGGGGGTATCCTATAATAACGTTGTAGACCTTTTCAATGATATGTTTATACATTGATAGAATAAATCCGAAATAATTCTATTCCACTCCCCTATCTAACCTTTTTTGTATCTATGTTGTGCTAAGCCAATACAAGTCCTTTGAAAATATTATTTCAACTGAATTTGGTATCTTGTATTCTTTTCTGAAATGTTATATTGACAACAACGCATTGAACAAATATAATTCAGAGTGATAAAAGGATCTCTTTCTGGCGTGGTTTTTTACCTTAACTTTATTCAAATTCAAATATCAGTTATTTTTATTCTGATTGATTCTATTAGTCTGATTGATTCTATTATTTTGATTGATTCTATCCGGGTTGCTAACTCAACGGTAGAGTACTCGGCTTTTAAGTGCGACTCGAATCTTTTACACATTTGGATGAAGCGAGGGATTCATCCATACCATCGGTAAAGTTTGGAAGACCACGACTGATCCTGAAGGGGAATGAATGGAAAAAATAGCATGTCGTATCAATCAAGAGTTCTGAGAATATTTTATTCTTTCCAGATCGGTACAAAACTTTGTTTAACGTATTGGAAGGGAGAAAAATGTATTCCATTTCAAGTTGGGTCGCATGAATACATGGATAGAGCCCTCGGGCTTCAATTAATATAATGAAATTATAAGGAAAGAAAAAGCAACGAGCTCCCATTCTTTCTTAGAATGATTACCCGATCTAATTAGACGTTAAAAATATATTAGTGCCTGATACGGGAAGGGCTTATCCCATGAGCGGAGTCTTTATTTTTTAATGAATCCTAAATATTACCATTCTCTAGTCCATAATAGAGAGGTGTGTGTATAAGAAAGAGTATATTGATACAAAAATTTCCAAAATCAAAAGAGCGATTGGGTTGAAAAAATAAAGGATTTCTAAACATCTTTTAAAGGGAAAAAGAGAGGATAGAGAATCCGTTGCTAAGTTTACCTGTATCCGAGGTATCTATTCCTTTCTTACTAGAATAAATATCTTGTTTTGACTGTATCGCACTATGTATCATTTGATAACTTCCAAAATCCTCTACCTTTGGTTCAAATAGAATGAAAAATGGAGGAATTTCAAAGCTCTTTAGAGCTCCATAGATTTCAACAACACGACTTCTTATATCCACTTATCTTTCAGGAGTATATTTATGCACTTGCTCATGATCATGGTTTAAATAGAGTTATTTTGTTGAAAAATGCGAGTTATAACAAAAAATTCAGCTTAGTAATTGTGAAACGTTTAATTACTAGAATGTATGACCAGAATTATTTGATTCTTTCTCTGAATGATTTTAAACAAAATCCGCTTTGGGGACGCAAGAAGATTTTTTATTTTCAAATGATATCAGAGGGATTTTCAGTCATTATGGAAATTCCTTTTTCTCTACGATTACTATCTTCCCTAGAAAAGTTCCAAAAGAAAGGGAAGGGGATAGTCAAATCCGATAATTTACGATCAATTCATTCAATCTTTTCTTTTTTAGAGGACAAAATTTCACATTTAAATTATGTATTAGATATACTAATACCTTACCCAACTCATCTAGAAATCTTGGTTCAAGCTCTTCGCTACTGGCTAAAAGATGCTTCGTCTTTGCATTTATTAAGATTCTTTCTCCACGAGTTTCATAATTGGAATAGGCTTATTACTTCAAAGAAAGGCAGCCCTTCTTTTTCAGAAAGAAATCAAAGATTATTCTTCATCCTATATAATTCTCATGTATGTGACTACGAATCTATCTTTGTCTTTCTCCGTAACCAATCTTCTCATTTACGATCAACATCTTCTAGAGCCCTTCGTGAACGAATCTATTTCTATGGAAAAATAGAGCATCTTGTAGAAACTTTGGCCAGGGCTTTTCAAGCCAATCGGTGGGTGTTCAAAGATTCTTTCATCCATTATGTTAGGTATCAAGGAAAAGCAATTCTCGCTTCAAAAGGTACGTCTCTTTTCATGAGTAAATGGAAATATTACTTGGTAAATTTATGGCAATCTTATTTTTACCTGTGGGCTCAATCACGAAGAATCCAAATAAACCTATTATCCAATTATTCCCTTGACTTTTTGGGTTATTTTTCAAGTGTGCGGCGAAAGACTTCAACGGTACGTAATCAAACGTTAGAAAATTCTTTTCTAATTGATAATTCTATTAAGAAGTTTGATACTATTGTTCCAATTATTCCCCTGATTGAATCATTGGCTAAAGGTAAATTTTGTAATATATTAGGGCATCCTATTAGTAAGGCCGTTTGGATTGATTTATCAGATTCTGATATTATTAGCCGATTCGGGCGGCTATCCAGAAATCTTTCTCATTATCATAGCGGATCTTCAAACAAGAAGAGTTTGGCTCGACTAAAGTATATACTTCAACTTTCGTGTGCTAGAACTTTAGCGCGTAAACACAAAAGTACTGTACGCGCTTTTTTAAAAAGATTCGGCTCGGAATTATTCGAAGAATTCTTTACGGCGGAAGAACAAGTTCTTTCCTTGACCTTTCCAAGAGCTTCTTCTATTTCGCAGAGGGTCTATAGAAAGAGAAAGAGGCTTTGGTATTTTGATATTATTTGTATCAATGATTTGGCCAATCATGACTGATTCGTTATGAAACCGGGGAAATGGAAATTTGACTTATATTTTTTTATAATGAAAAAGGCACAAAAATTTACCTTATTTCTATTCTGAAATGTTGAGATTAACTCAACCTACTATATCCACTTTTGTTTAACGAAGGAATTCAGTATGAAATGTATACATAGGGAAAGCCGTGTGCA